GCACACCAATTACCTTAACTCTCCCCCCCTATGGGCATATCATAGATAAATAAGATCCCGGATTAATCTGTGTAACAATTTCTGTTCCGGGGTTTACATATACACATAATTGTTGTTATACTTGAAGTTATACTTGAAATTGAAAAGGATTTAGTATTGAAAATTTTGGATACGGATTAGTTGTGTATCAATTGCATTTTGTTATGCCATTAAGGAAACAAAATTGGAGATCCAAGAACTTTTCATGAATTAACAGTCAATAGTTAAAGTTAATGGGTCCAATTGAATTTGCATGGAATTTTTGCTTGTGTGACTCAAAATGAAAAAATGGTCTTTAATTTCAATATAAAAAAGGAGGGAAATTTGGATTTTTAGGCGTTGCGTGTTTTGATATTTGAGATACTATACAATACAATTAATAACAATTAATAGAAAGGATTCGTCTCCAATCAAAATCAAAAAGGAAGGATTTTTTTTTTTGTTTAGGTTTATTGGTAAAGGAATAAGAAAAACGGGATTCAAGATGCAAATCCAATCAAAAAACGGGGGGGATATTTCATCTATTTTTCTCATTTTGGCGGCATGGCCGAGTGGTAAGGCGGGGGACTGCAAATCCTTTTTCCCCAGTTCAAATCCGGGTGCCGCCTGATCAATAAAAAATTATAAATACCTTTGCGTGCTGATAGAATAGAATTCGCCGATCCTTGCCTAGCATAAGCAGAGCAAAAAGACTCGAACTTCAGATACTTGCTTGATTTTTAAAAGCTGGAGAATGTCAATCCTTGCGCCTGGAGTTCCGGGGAGTATTTTAGTATAGGAAGGAAGGGCTAGGCTATCAAGACTTCCAGTACTAATGTACTGTCTAATGACCTAATGATGGATTCTTGAATTATATAGTTGAGTGGGAAATTGGTAGTTGTGGAAGATTCCTTGTATACAGACTCGCGAGAATTTATGAGTGCTCAGACATTCAATCAATATTGGATTGTATGAGTAATTGGCTTTTTTTGGTGAAAAAGAAAAACTTCGTTATTTTCGGTAACACCCGGGCAAGAATGTAATAGAAGGTCCCCCGAGTGTTTTTGTGAAATACTCGGGAAGACGCAAGGATTAGATCAAACAGTAGGTAGAGGTATGTGATAGATAGTGATCTATCTTGATTGTATATTGTTATGCTTTTTTATTATTTTTTATTATGAAGGGTAACAAAAGAAACGATAGGTCTTACTATTCCTACAAGTTCCATTAATAGAATTTTCTTGATAATTACAAGAAAGTAGCTGTGTATCTTGCTTGTACTTAATGTTTCTAAATAATCATATATGAACTTGTTATGGGCGGGGTTACTGGATTGGTTTATCATCAGCCTTCGTTCAGAATTCCCTTTTGACTCTGTGCCATTGATTGCATTATTATTAGTAATCAATAATGGAAGAGTTTCTTCATATTCATAGAGATAGGGGACATAATTCACATGGATATAGTAAGTCTTGCTTGGGCTGCTTTAATGGTAGTCTTTACATTTTCCCTTTCACTCGTAGTATGGGGAAGAAGTGGACTCTAGGGTCATTACTAATTTAATTGAGTTGAATAATCAAACTGTATTGTATCAATAGTTTCATAGATCGTTCTGCAAAGCGTTTTTAAAGAAAAATATCTTCATTTCAAAATTATACTGGAATCCTTAATGTAATAGATGAAGAATAACCTTTCAATCAAACAAATATTTCAATGATTCCCATGCTCGTATTTTGAAAGTAAAAGGAATACACATGATATGAAATTGTTGACCTAAATAAAATATTTTGATAAACTCGCTTTTAACAGAATTATATATGGATATTACAATGAGGAGCAACCAACCCCCTTTTTTATTTGTTTCTCGCCTTACTGTTCAAAGAGAAAGTCTATCTGTTATTATGTAGATACGTACTTTATACCATACAGAGAGAAACGTTGGGTGATTCACATATTATAGTATATTGTGCATTTACCTTGGATTTAGACTCCTAGAAATATTATTTCTTATAGACTAGACTCACACTCACTTAATATCATTATCACGGTTTACGCGTTAAAAATAGGCGGTATCTACTACTTACAAATAGGAAGAATTCCTTGAATCATCTGTCAACGGCTAAATCAATTACTCCTTGTCGGAATACTAAAAAAAGGATGACTAGGGTTCTTTTATATAATCTATTCTATGCCCATACCATATATTCTTACATTGATTTGATTGTTTCGACGGATCCCAGAGGATCCATATTGGATATAAATTAACTAATAAAATAATAAAACTAGTAATTAGAACCGTAAGACATAAGAGTCAAAGTGGGCATTCGGTTATATTATATTGATCAAAATTGGTACAAATCAAATGGATGTAGCAAAGAACTCGAATTGGGATATTTTTATTTATATGTATATACATACATATTTCTATATTTTATATATAATATTTATATCAATAAATTACGGGGTGATTAAGCCTATACTATAATATTATATAAATATATAATAATAAATTCCCAGATAAATATATCTTTATAATTATAATATACAGCCCGACTTTCGAATTTTATATTTATATAATAATCGATAGTGTGGTAGAAAGAAATATAGGAACCTTTCTACCACACTATCAGATCTCATATACTGCTGATTTTAATCCGCTCATTTCATTTAAGACGCCGAATTTGAATCCCTTTCATTTCTTCCATTATTGAATTGATAAGAACTAAGAAATCAAGTTTGATTCAAATTAATCATTTTGACTGACCGTTTTTACGTAAATAATAAGTAAAAAAGCAGTAGGAACTAGAATGAACAGCGCAGTAGCAATAAATGCGAGAATATTTACTTCCATAATTTCATCGTTTTTTACTTCATAATAACTCGGGATCTAATCCCATAAAACATAGAGATTCTAAATCTTTCTCTTGTAAATTCAATGGGGGGAATACATCCCGATGATATTGAATCGGATCAATATCATGAATAACAATATATGAGCTATCAAATCTATTCGTCGTTGAGAATGGAATAGTATAACATAGGAAGATCTTTTATCCATACGGAATAAAAAAATAATCATAATCAAAAATGGAATTCCTGATCAAATCAAGAATCCCGTTGAATTTATCATTATTCATTCTTTCTATAACCTACCGTCTTCTTTATATAATCCTATAAATAAATAATATAAAATAATGAGGTATTATCTGACCCATCTTCCACTTCCATTGGTCACAAACCCCATCAATAGTAGAAGTTCAATGGAAAAAAGAAGAAGAAATAATATTTCGAAAACTCAAATTCACTTTTTTGAGTTGGTTCTTTCTTCGATAAAGACCTTCCCCCTCAATTCAATGGGAATAAAAAAAGATTATGCATTCCCTCACTAAGAAAAGAAACGGGGGTGGATCCTTTCTTTGTTTGATCTTTCTTTTCTTATTATTAATAGAAAATTGGATTGGTAATGGGACACATATATAAATAGAAAAAGTAAAGCGTGCAGTTTGAATGATATAAATTGATTGTTCAGGTTATAGAAAATCGGAGTTAGAAGAGGGGGGTAGCTTTAATTTGAAAAGTATTTTATCGAGGTAACTATGTTAAAGTGAAAATGAAAATGAACTTCATTTTGCAATAAACGAATGAAAATTTGTGTATGTGCTCTGGTGAAAACATATGGGTATTCAACCCCCGTCCGCGGATCGGGAGCAATCAAAAAATTAGACAAGTACGGGATCTGTTGGAATCGTGCTACCAACAATTGTAACAATCCACATATGTCTATCCCCCACCAATCGGTCGGTATTAATTGAAATAATTGAAATTGCCGTATTTTCTCAATTCAATAAAATAAGAAATTCGAAACGAAAAAAAAAAAAAGAAGAAATAAGGACCCCCTCTGGGAATTAGATCCCCCCTTCGTCCCGCCACATAACAAAAAAGCAAGAGATGGGTTGATGGAATCAAGAGATTAATTGAGGGAATCATCGGATACTAGGTCGGGACTGACGGGGCTCGAACCCGCAGCTTCCGCCTTGACAGGGCGGTGCTCTGACCAATTGAACTACAATCCCAGAGAAATAAGGTATACAGCATACAATACATATTCTTAATGATTTGATTAAAACGATTTCGTATTGTAACAGAGAAAAAACGGAGAAAGGGGTGATATATTAATATCCGCATGGATATGGACTTTAGTGAGAACGATACGGATTACTAGTAATCTTATTGTCAAATCGTGTTAAATTAAATCGATTGAATTGATAAGAAATCTTTTAATAATAATGAAAAATAAAAAATATATATTTTTATTCTTTTCTTTCACCCTTTCCCTATATTTAGGGATCATGATATGAATCTAGATCATTAAAAAATGAAGAATATACGGGAACAAAAAGGATATAACAATGTATGTATTCTTTTCTTTATCCCCCAGGCGTTTCCGGAGGAAAAATTTCTTATCTCATGACGGATCGGCGAATTCTTGGGCCGAGCTGGATTTGAACCAGCGTAGACATATTGCCAACGAATTTACAGTCCGTCCCCATTAACCACTCGGGCATCGACCCAGGAAGAATCAATTCTAGACTTATTGATAATACATGATCAATCTCCTTTCGTAGTACCCTACCCCCAGGGGAAGTCGAATCCCCGCTGCCTCCTTGAAAGAGAGATGTCCTAAACCACTAGACGATGGGGGCATATCCGCCCAATCGACATCATACTATACTCATAGTATGAATAGTTTTTTGTAATTGTCAATATAATGGAATGGTGTGACTAAATCCGAATAAGTTTTCCACCTTTCATGAACCGTTCAAAATTTTTATATTTATCATATCTTCATTAGAATATGATATATCCATATCATTTCCATATTTATTTATTCATTATATAATATATGAATTTCTATATATATAGAAAATAAACATTACTTCTCTATATGAAATGAATTAATGTTCTAATGTGTTATAATATAA